TATCTCAGAGTATCCATTCATTCGATACTCATCTGCTTCCATTTCCACTTTACGTAAACGAGCCCGGGCTCTTTCGAGCTGCTCAATGGCACCTCTACGTAATTCTTCCGAATTTCGAATAGTACTCAAAATCCTCTGTTTTCGATTATCTAATAAATCATTTAATGAAAGTAGATTATCTTAGCATTAATTTCACAACTTCCACGATCTCTTCCCGAACCAAACATGAATCTTTCAATTCATTTGGCTCTCACGCTCAATTATTTATTTTAGGGGCATTCCCCTATCTTTTAATGTAATGAGCCTATCCTCTATTTTCTGTTCGTATTCAAAGATATCGAAACTGATACAAGACCAGAATATTAGGAGGACTCTTCTGACCAGACAAAAAATCTATAATTGTCAGCAAAGTTGTTTCTTTATCTGTTCTTTATTTAATTTCATATTTATATTCATAACTTTAAATTTTTCGATTTTTTTCTTCAAATCCAAAAATCCTTCTTTTTTTATACATAGGTCGTCGATTTGGCATTGAAGAAAAAAGGGCAAGGTGCCCGTTTTTCTAGTTTTCTAGTTTTCTAGTATAGTAAATGGTTCAAATCATTTTATCGATATGAGTGTTCTATATCAGATAAATTACCAACTATTTATTTTTAAACCATTTGATTTTGGTACTAATGCAGCGGTAGAAAGAGTACCATGTTGTGCCTGAACTTCAAACAGTTTTGCTTTAACCATGTTAATGGTCTCACATTATTGGTTGATAGAGAATCAAAGTTAATTTACCAATGAATTACGAAATGCTATGGTTCTTACATATGATTTATGAATTTATTCAGAAGTAATTCGTCGAGATCGTGCACTTTTTTTCTTAGTTATCCTAAAAAAAAATAAGATAAACAAAGTGCAGCTGGTTGGATCCAACTTATTCTTGAAATACACAACTCGCACACACTCCCTTTCCAAAAAAAATCAATACACCAAGCACTACACTTAGATTTATTGGATTTGTTGCTAAAATATCGGTATTCAACCCAAAACTCCCGGCGGATGGCCAGTGGCCTAAGGAAACGAAAGAATCGGTTACATTTTTCATATGTTCTCCTCTTATGGATAGGACTAACAAAGAACAGAGTTCTTTTTGTATCACTTTGCCCGAATCCTTTTCTTTTTTTTTATCGATTTCTTTTTCTTTTAGTTGAATTTCCCCTTTTAAATGAGAATAGATTAAATCTATTATTAAATCTATTAATTGATAATTAAATTTGAGAATTTACAAAATTCTTATTTCTTATTTTTTTTTTTTTTACTTTCATTTTAGGAAACATTTCAATAAAGGAGATATTTCGTAATTGATATGAAACCTAGGACCTAATCTCATTAAATATCTTATATCTTATTGGAAACTTAAAAAAAAAAAAAACTTTCTGTCATACTAAACTAAGGATAAGGACGGGAAGGAAGAAAGAGAGCGAATCCACTAATTCCTCATCCTAAAATCAGTCCGTCCCGGGGTATTGTCTCAACAAATAAATAATTGCAGGAATAAAGTGTTGATATAATTCAAAGAAGCAAACGGCAACGAGTTAATAAAATAAGAAAAATGCGTAACGTACTTTTTAAATTAAATTTTTATTCTAGGATTAAATTAAACAAAAGGATTCGCAAATAAAAGCGCTAATGCCACGACCAATCCATAAATTGTTAAAGCTTCCATGAAAGCTAGACTAAGCAATAAAGTACCTCGTATTTTACCCTCTGCTTCTGGTTGTCTCGCAATACCTTCTACAGCTTGTCCTGCAGCAGTACCCTGGCCAACTCCCGGTCCAATAGAAGCAAGCCCTACGGCCAATCCAGCAGCAATAACGGAAGCAGCAGAAATCAGTGGATTCATGATAAGTTCCTCGCACCAAAAAAAAGAAATGGTTAATGATACAATCAACCAATGAATTATTACTTATTTTTTCAGTAAAATCCACCCAGTAGAAGTAACTAAAAACTGTGAATTAAAAAATAATATTACTGAATCGTCAGAACTACTTCGATATCTCGTTTTTAGTTTCTACCCCATGATGGAGTTTTTGTAAATCCGTATGTATATGATTCTAGTTATTACATTTTTTTTTTGTTTCGAATCATTCTTTCATTCAATTCTTCGTTCCTAACTCTTCTATATCCTTGAGTTCATCTGTTTTTTTTTTCATTCAATCCACAATACACAATCATAGATGAAAAATAAGAACTTATATTGGAATCCGTCTACTAAATGCAGTGAGCTGTAAAATCCTAATTAATATATAGAGATAACTCCTATATAACTAGTAAATATCTAATATCACATATACATTTGTTTCTTTCATAACGTAAACCACTCGCATTTTATATTTTCTATTTAATATAGAATTGGATTCCAGAATCATTGATATACAGGGGTTGGACTTATGACTTATAGACATTACATATATATATACCCCTAACCCATCCCTCTTTTTCACAATTACGTAATATCGTCTATCCTTCCTTATACGAATCTAGATCATATATACATACGTATTTGTATCTATTATGTTCCCCAACCAAGACTCAAGTGGATTATCTTGAACCATGCATTGCCTGAATTGGAATAAGCTTAAAAAATCAAAAGACTATTTGAAAAACTAGTCAATGATGACCCTCCATGGATTCACCTATATAAGCTGCGGCTAAAGTTGCAAAAATAAGAGCTTGAATACCGCTTGTAAATAATCCAAGAAACATGACAGGTATAGGAACTACTGAAGGTACTAAAGAAACAAGAACAACAACTACTAATTCATCCGCCAGTATATTACCGAAAAGTCGAAAACTAAGAGATAAGGGTTTTGTGAAATCCTCTAGGATGTTAATTGGTAAAAGTATTGGAGTTGGTTGAATGTATTTCCCGAAATAACCCAATCCCTTTTTGGTAAGACCCGCATAAAAATATGCCACTGACGTAGGTAAAGCTAAAGCAACAGTTGTATTTATATCATTCGTGGGTGCAGCTAACTCCCCATGAGGTAACTGTATGATTTTCCAAGGTAAAAGAGCACCTGACCAGTTAGAAACAAAAATAAATAGGAACATAGTTCCAATAAAGGGAACCCAAGGACCATATTCTTCTCCAATCTGAGTTTTGCTCAAGTCTCGAATAAATTCAAGGACATATTCGAAGAAATTCTGACCGTCGGTCGGAATGGTTTGTGGATTTCGAACAGCTATAATAACTGAACCTAATAAGATAGCAATTACGACCCAAGAAGTGATAAGTACTTGGGCATGAACTTGCAAACCCCCTATTTGCCAATATAAATGTTGGCCTACTTCTACACCTGATATATCGTATAAACCCTTGAGTGTTTTAATGGAACATGGTATAACATTCATATTGTCCTCTGACAGAAATTTAACTTCAAAAAAAGAAATTATTTTGATTCAACCATCTCTTTCTTAACTCATCTGCATTTAATCATTAATCACATTTATTTAGGATGCCAAGAAATCACATAATGGAATCTCGATATCCCCGTTTTTTCTTTTTTTATAAAAATTAAAATAGTAACCGATCCAATAAATCTATGGAGTTCCAAAATAATTAACTAATCTTATTATTCTTAATCATAACATAATCATAATCAACGACTTATTATATAGCTAGAACGGCCCTCACAAATTGCGGATACTAATTTGTTAAGAATCAAGCGGATTGAAGCTATAGCGTCATCGTTAGCCGGAATCGAAATATCCGCGAGATTCGGGTCACAATTTGTATCGATTAAACAAATTGTCGGAATCCCCAAAATGCCACATTCTCGAAGGGCGGTATATTCTTCTTGTTGATCAACGATGATTACAATATCGGGCAACCCCGCCATATACTTGATCCCACCCAGATATGTTTGCAAGGTAGATAATTTTCTCTTCAGCATTCCCGCATCTCTTTTGGGGAGACGGTTGAGTTTCCCCATCTTTTGTTCTGCTCTTAAGTCCCTGAACCTCTGAAGTCTCGTTTCCGTAGTAGACCAATTCGTTGACATACCACCAAGCCATTTTTTATTAACATAATGACATCGAGCCCTTATTGCAGCTGATGCTACTGAATCCGCCGCTTTATTTTTTGTACCGACGATTAAGAAGGTTTTTCCCCTACTTGCTGCATCAAAAACTAAATCACAGGCTTCTGATAAAAAACGAGCAGTTCTAGTAAGATTTGTAATATGAATACCTTTACGCTTTGCAGAGATGTAAGGGGCCATTCTAGGATTCCATTTTTTAGTACCATGACCAAAATGAACTCCTGCTTCCATCATCTCTTCCAAATTAATGTTCCAATATCTTCTTGTCATTTTTCCCACACTTTCTCTTTGTTTTTTTTTTTTAACAAAGAGACGAGGTGCCCTGAAATAAATAATTGTTCCAACGGAACCTTCTACCGGGATCGGCCGTTGATATACAACCCAAACCATTAATTTCTTTTAATTCCTTATTTTATTTATTAACAAATCAATAATTAACAAATCAATAATCGGATCAAATTAGATAATTAAAGTCAAAAAATGAATCTACCCTTAGGAATTATGAAATCGCGTAAATGATTGTTCTGGTGTCTCATGGAAATTGTTTGGAACACAAGAACAAAAAAATTCTCTATGGTGTAACAAAATATCTCTCATTTTCAACTCAAAGAGATTCTTCCCTTTGATTTCCAAATGAATGTTCTTGTCTTGCCTTGAGCGGTGCACTAATTTTTGGAATCCAGTACCAACAGGGATAATCCCCCCCAAAACAACGTTCTCTTTCAGGCCTTTCAACCAATCAATACGACCTCGTAGAGCAGCTTTTGCTAAAACTCTAGCGGTTTCTTGAAAACTCGCTTCGGATATGAAACTTTGAGTACTCAGAGATGCCCTCGTTATTCCCAATAAGATTGCCCGATAACGGATCGCTTCGTCCAAAGCGCGTCCTGCGCGTTCCGCTCGCAACAATCCGATTAATTCTCCAGGTAAAAAAACATTAGACATTCCATCTTCTGAAACCAACACTTTGGATGTTACTTGACGTACAATAATTTCTATATGTCTATTATGGATTTGAACCCCTTGGGATCGATAAACCTTTTGGATCTTATTAACCAAAGAGATACGACTTTGAGCTATGGTTAGCTCAGCCCCAATCAAGAATCCCCAGGGGGCTCCAAGAATTCTTGGTATACGTTCGTTCCAACCCTCGACTCTCCTTTCGAGGTTCATCGATATTGAATCAATCGAACGCACTTCTAAGATTTGTTCCACTTTTGGAAGACCTTGCGTTATGTCACCAGATCTCGATTTTTCATATATAAATGTAACTAAGGTATCTCCTTCATAAAGGGTTTCTCCATAATCGCCATGAACTGTTGCTCCTGGAGTAGCCAAATAAGGCTTAGCCGATCTTATAACTAAAAAGTCAACATGAACAATTAAAATTTGACCAGATTTTTTTATGTTTGGTCCGTATTTAAATAGACATCCATTTTCACAAATAAATTGTCCAAGGTTAATTATTGTGGATGTCTCTTCACAATAATCGTGATGGAGAAAGCAGCACCAATTCAAATGGAATGGATTTAAAATGATGTTACTGCATGGATCGGGATTATAAATACTCCTATTTTCATCTATTAAAGAGTATTTAAGTCCTTGAAGTACTTGAAAAGTCCGTTTAAAATTATCAAGTGGCAAATATTTCTTTAACAAGATATGATTATAAGTTATTAAATAGTAAGATGAGTAAAAATTCGCTATTTTAAGTACAATAGTACCCAAGGAACCCAACAAATCTTTAATTGGAATTATGGTATCCGATTCTTTTGTCACATTGGTATATTTCGAACCATTGAATGGACCAATTCGAGAACAATTGGATGATGACAAAATTATCAAAGATCGACATTCCTTATTTCGATTCAATAACGTACCAATAGTTCCTTGATGTTGGGTAAATAGTTGAATCTTCGCTTTGGAGTAAAAAGGATTGATATTAGCGCGATCTAATCCATTATCGGGAATAAATTCCGAACCCGCCGTATCATACCTTTTTTCGATATACGAAATCGTGGACTTGACTAACTCAATTCTTATGAAACCGCGAATCAGATCATTTGCCCTTACCTCAACAAAAGAAGCATGAACCTCTTCTATAGAACCATTTTTTTCTTGGTCCCAATTCAATACTAAACAAGTCCGAACTAATTGAATACTTGTGTGAGAAATTCCTCGAATTGATTTGCCATTTCCATAAAGGATATAATTGACAACTCTAAGTTGGACATTATCCTTTTCCTGCAACAGATCCTGAGGGAAAAGTGTTGCTAAATTGATCCCATCAGCTATTTCATATGTGACTACGGGCCGAACCGAAACAAAATACTTTTTCTTGGTAGGTGTGATCCGTTGGACATAGATCCAATTTTTCAATTTTTTGGATTCCTTAGAATTTTTTTTTTCCATTCCTGGTGGTATTAAAATGCCGCTGTGCCTGGATATCTTATCTGTCTCTCCGGGAAAATGAATATCTCCGGAAAATATTTTCAGTTCAATACTTTTTTTTTTTCTCTCCACTCGGACTAATCCACCCACTCGGCTTCTTGTATTTAAAGTGAGTCGTGTATCTATTCCAATGATACTATTGTTACGGACCATTATGGACGAAGATCCGGGTAAGATATACACTTCTTCGGGAATGAAAAAAAACCGATCTACTTTCATTTGGTATTTCGGACTAAATTCTTTTGCCCCTCGATACTCAATCAAATCTTCTTCTTTTTTTACGATTGAATCCGCTTCTACGGTCCCATATTTAGTAATTCCCGAACTGCTTCTTCTGTATCGTGGATCATCAAAATAAGCAAGAATACTATTTCTACGTAAAATACCATTTATGGGTATTTCAATCGAAATACCAAAAGAGGATATTAGTTCTTTCTCTCGTTCTTGATCATATTGTAATGGGATGATAAATCTATTTCTTCGTCTTTTCGCCAATAAATCGGAATTCTCTTGGAAAATAGAAGGATATATGAAATTCCAATAACCATTGGATATGACTCTATCAGGTCTTGAATAGTCAAGACTTTCCCTATCTTTTTTACCAGAAGTATTCAATACTTTATGTCTTACTCGATCATTAGTCGTTGAGAGGTCAGAGATATACCTTTCTTCGACAGAAAAAGAATGAACATTCATTTGATCTTGATCTTTGTGGAGCGAAAAAGACATTATACTGGATCTGCGTGGACTTCCTGCTAATATCCATAAATGGCTTGTTTTTGGTAATAGATGAACATTTCCATATTTATATTCAGGTGCATGGTATACATCGGTACTCCAATGCATTTCTCCCTCTGATTCAGAATAAATATGTTTTCGAACCCTTTCTTTAAAATGAAAAGTCGACGTTCCGGCACGAATCTCCGCGATGACTTGTTCTGATTCTACATATTGA